CAGAGAGGTGTTTTCATAGTCATCTCCGAATATTTGCCATCTCCGAATATTTTGATTTCATTTTTCTATGATATGTCTTTCTATATGAAAATTGGTTATTTACGATGTACGATGATCCCTGTTAAGCATCCATGGCTGAATGGTTAAAGCGCCCAACTCATAATTGGTAAATTTGCGGGTTCAATTCCTGCTGGATGCACGCGAACGGGAACGTTCCATAAGTCTATTGGAACTGGCTCTCTATCCATGGAATCTCATCCATCATCCATACATAACGAATTGGTATGGTATATTCATACCATAACATAAAAACAATAAGAACTCGAATTCTTATCGATACTGGAACTCAGAGCATAGGAGGGAAAGTCGATTTATGGATGGAATCAAATACGCAGTATTTACAGAAAAAAGTCTTCGTTTATTGGGAAAGAATCAATATACTTTTAATGTCGAATCGGGATTCACTAAGACAGAAATAAAGCATTGGGTCGAGCTCTTCTTTGGTGTTAAGGTAGTAGCTGTGAATAGCCATCGACTACCCCGAAAGGGTAGAAGAATGGGACCTATTCTGGGACATACAATGCATTACAGACGTATGATCATTACCCTTCAACCGGGTTATTCTATTCCACTTCTAGATAGAGAAAAGAATTAAAGGAGAATACTTAATAATACGGCGAAACATTTATACAAAACACCTATCCCGAGCACACGCAAGGGAACCGTAGACAGGCAAGTGAAATCCAATCCACGAAATAAATTGATCCATGGACGGCACCGTTGTGGTAAAGGTCGTAATGCCAGAGGAATCATTACCGCAAGGCATAGAGGGGGAGGTCATAAGCGCCTATACCGTAAAATCGATTTTCGACGGAATCAAAAAGACATATCTGGTAGAATCGTAACCATAGAATACGACCCTAATCGAAATGCATACATTTGTCTCATACACTATGGGGATGGTGAGAAGAGATATATTTTACATCCCAGAGGAGCTATAATTGGAGATACTATTGTTTCTGGTACAAAAGTTCCTATATCAATGGGAAATGCCCTACCTTTGAGTGCGGTTTGAACTATTGATTTACGTAATTGGAAGTAACCAATTAGGTTTACGACGAAACCTAGAAATCGATCACTGATCCAATTTGACTAACTCTACGGGATAGACCTCAACAGAAAACTGTTGAGTAACGGCAGCAAGTGATTGAGTTCAGTAGTTCCTCATAGAAAATTATTGACTCTAGAGATATGGTAATATGGAGAAGACAAAATTGTTTGAAGCACGCACAGAACCGGAAGCGCCCCTTGTTTCAAAGAGAGGAGGACGGGTTATTCACATTTAATTTGATGGTCAGAGGCGAATTGAAAGCTAAGCAGTGGTAATTAAGACCCCCGGGTGAAAATAGGGATGTCTCCTACGTTACCCATAATATGTGGAAATATCGACGTAATTTCATAGAGTCATTCGATCTGAATGCTACATGAAGAACATAAGCCAGATGACGGAACGCGGAGACCTAGGATGTAGAAGATCATAACATGAGCGATTCGGCAGATTTGGATTCCTTTTCTATATATCCACTCATGTGGTACTTCATCATACGATTCATATAAGATCCATCTGTCTAGAGATCGTCATATACATCTAGAAAGCCGTATGCTTTGGAAGAAGCTTGTACAGTTTGGGAAGGGGTTTTTTGAGAAAAAAGAAGAATCTACTTCAACCGATATGCCCTTAGGCACGGCCATACATAACATAGAAATCACACGTGGAAGGGGTGGGCAATTAGCTAGAGCAGCAGGTGCTGTAGCGAAACTGATTGCAAAAGAGGGTAAATTGGCCACTTTAAGATTACCATCCGGGGAGGTCCGTTTGGTATCCCAAAACTGCTTAGCAACAGTCGGACAAGTGGGTAATGTTGGGGCGAACCAAAAAAGTTTGGGTAGAGCCGGATCTAAGTGTTGGCTAGGTAAACGCCCCGTAGTAAGAGGGGTAGTTATGAACCCTGTGGACCACCCCCATGGGGGCGGTGAAGGGAAAGCCCCCATTGGTAGAAAAAAACCCACAACCCCTTGGGGTTATCCTGCGCTTGGAAGAAGAACTAGGAAAAGGAAAAAATATAGTGATAGTTTTATTCTTCGTCGCCGTAAGTAAATACGTAACTAGGAATATGGAAAATTGCATTGCAATAATGCGATGGGCGAACGACGGGAATTGAACCCGCGCATGGTGGATTCACAATCCACTGCCTTGATCCACTTGGCTACATCCGCCCCTTATCCAGCTAAAGGATTTTCTCTTTTTTCCACTCATCATTATTCTATTTATTCTGACCTCCATACCTCGATCGAGATAGTGGACATAGGATGCCACTTTTTAAAATGAAAAAAAAGGAGTAATCAGCTGTGACACGAAAAAAAACGAATCCTTTTGTAGCTCGTCATTTATTGACAAAAATCGAAAAGGTCAATATGAAGGAGGAGAAAGAAACAATAGTAACGTGGTCCCGGGCATCTAGCATTCTACCCGCAATGGTTGGCCATACAATCGCGATTCATAATGGAAAGGAACATATACCTATTTACATAACAAATCCTATGGTAGGTCGCAAATTGGGGGAATTTGTGCCTACTCGGCATTTCACGAGTTATGAAAGTGCAAGAAAGGATACTAAATCCCGTCGTTAACTGAATTCAGAATAGAAAGATTCAGAATAAATAAAGAAATATAGGATTCAAATTAAAGTAAAGTGTAGGCGGGGAATAACCTTATTTATGACAAGTTTCAAATTGGTAAAGTATACCCCTAGGATAAAGAAGAAGAAGAACGGGCTACGGAAACTCGCAAGAAAAGTTCCAACTGATCGTCTACTTAAGTTCGAACGGGTTTTCAAAGCACAAAAACGCATACATATGTCTGTTTTTAAAGCACAAAGAGTTCTTGATGAGATTCGCTGGCGTTACTATGAGGAAACCGTTATGATACTGAACCTCATGCCTTATCGAGCATCTTATCCCATCTTAAAGTTGGTTTATTCGGCAGCAGCAAATGCTATTTTTTATAGGGATTTCGACAAAGCTAATTTATTCATAACAAAAGCCGAAGTGAGTAGGAGTACTATTATGAAAAAATTCAGACCTCGGGCTCGAGGACGTGGTTATCCTATAAAAAAAACCATGTGTCATATAACAATTGTACTAAATATAATAAAGAAATCTAAATAACTTTTAGATCAACCTAAGATTTCGATTCCCAGTAAAAAAAAAATAGAATAGAAAAATATGGGACAAAAAATAAATCCACTCGGTTTCAGACTTGGTACAACCCAAAATCACCATTCCTTTTGGTTCGCACAACCAAAAAATTATTCTGAAGGTTTACAAGAAGATAAAAAAATACGGAATTGTATCAAGAACTATATACAAAAGAATAGGAAAAAAAGCTCGAATAGAAAAATAGAATCAGACTCAAGTTCCGAAGTAATTACACATATAGAAATTCAAAAAGAAATCGATACAATTCACGTTATAATCCATATTGGATTCCCCAATTTATTAAAGAAAAAAGGAGCAATCGAAGAATTAGAGAAAGATATCCAAAAGGAAGTGAATTCTGTAAACCAGAGACTTAATATTGCTATCGAAAAAGTTAAAGAACCCTATAGACAACCTAACATTCTTGCGGAATATATAGCTTTCCAATTAAAAAATAGAGTTTCATTCCGAAAAGCAATGAAAAAAGCCATTGAATTAACTAAAAAAGCAGATATAAAGGGAGTCAAAATAAAAATAGCAGGCCGTCTAGGAGGGAAAGAAATTGCACGTGCCGAATGCATCAAAAAGGGTAGACTTCCTCTCCAAACAATTCGCGCTAAAATTGATTATTGCTGTTATCCAATTCGAACTATCTATGGAGTATTAGGTGTAAAAATTTGGATATTCGTAGAAGAAGAATAAGTAACCTTGTCTTCTCATTCTGGCCAGTGATAGAATAAAAAAGACAAGAACCTTATTTTCCAAAAATCCCATAAAAAAGAAGAAATTATACCTCTTTCTATAAGATTTAATGAAAATTGATAAATCTTTTAATATAATTGCTATGCTTAGTGTGTGACTCGTTAGTTTTTTCTTTAGGGTCAAAAATGGAAATAAAAAAAATTTTTGAGCGAACCTTAATAAAAATAGAAAAAACTTAGTAATTATAGAAAATTAACTAATAACCAACCTATTGCTTCGTATTGTCGAGATCCTAACAAAGAAACAGTCACTATGTGAATAAATACATCTATCATAAATGACTAGATCTATCATATAGTTGTAGCAACTGCATTTTTTTTTTCTCTAAAAAAGAAACCGGATTCTAGGTTGTGAAACAAAACTAAAGGGATGTGGATAAAAGGAGGGATGATAGATAGAAGGAAGAAGAATAAGAAAGATATAAGATTCCTATGTGTATGGTCTATGAATTACATCATAAAAGGCAATGTGATAAAGCATCAATATAATATAATAAGAGAGAATTAAAAATCGTAAAAATTTAAAGCAATAATAAAGAGCAGCCCAGGTTAATAAAACTGAGAAAATTAACTCGGAAAGTTTGGAAGCTCCGTTGCAGGATTAAAACCTAACCATTAAAAGAGAAGCTGTGGGAACGACAAAACCTATGACTGCATAGGATTGATTTTATTGAAAAGAATCCTAATACTTCATTGGGTGGGATGGCGGAACAAACCAAAAAAATTGTCTTATTTGATAATTTGATAAAGTTATAAATTAACAAATAAGACAAGAAAGAGTAAATATTCGCCCGCGAAATCTTTATTGGATTAGAATACTTCACTATGATTCAATAAGGATATCCCTTATAAAAAAGAAAGATTACATTATCTACAAATATGGAATTTGTATATATTCTAGATCTTTTTTCTTGACTATATATTTTTCTATTTTAAGAAATGCAAAAAAAACCTATTCTATTATATATTGATGTGTATCTATCCATAATATTTTTGAATATTATGGAATTAGAGAAATTTGCACGCTTTCTGATCTTATTCGCGAGGAGCTGGATGAGAAGAAACTCTCATGTCCAGTTTTGCAGTAGAGATGGAACTAAAAAAGAACCATCGACTATAACCCCAAAAGAACTAGATTTCGTAAACAACATAGAGGAAGAATGAAGGGAAAATCCTGCCGAGGCAATCGTATTTGTTTTGGTAGATATGCTCTTCAAGTACTTGAACCCGCTTGGATTACAGCAAGACAGATAGAAGCAGGACGAAGAGCAATGACACGATATGCACGTCGTGGTGGAAAACTATGGGTACGTATATTTCCCGACAAACCAGTTACACTAAGACCCACAGAAACACGTATGGGCTCAGGAAAGGGATCCCCCGAATATTGGGTAGCCGTTGTTAAACCAGGTCGAATACTTTATGAAATGAGCGGAGTATCTGAAACTATAGCTAGAGCAGCTATCTCCATAGCTGCCAGTAAAATGCCCATACGAAGCCAATTTCTTAGATTAGAGATATAGACCCCCAAAAAAAAGGAGTATTGAGGATAAAAAACCCCAGGTTTTCCTTCTCAAGAGACAATATATCTTTCATTCCTTTGCAGTGAAATAACAAATTGAAATCTAAATAATATGATTCAACCTCAGACCCTTTTAAATGTAGCGGATAACAGTGGAGCTCGAAAATTGATGTGTATTAGAGTCATAGGAGCTGCTGGTAATCAGCGATATGCTCGTATTGGTGATGTTATTGTTGCTGTAATCAAAGACGCAGTGCCTCAAATGCCTCTAGAAAGATCCGAAGTAATTCGAGCTGTAATTGTACGTACATGTAAAGAATTCAAATGTGAAGACGGTATAATAATACGCTATGATGACAATGCAGCAGTTATCATTGATCAAAAAGGAAATCCAAAAGGAACTCGAGTTTTTGGCGCGATTGCCGAGGAATTGAGAGAATTGAATTTTACTAAAATAGTTTCATTAGCTCCTGAAGTATTATAAATACTAGTAGATGAGATATAGATCGAAGATAAAATTAGTAGATTGTGTTTTACGTATATGCATTAAAATCCAAAATAAAAAGAAAAAGGAAAACATGTTGATTATCTAAAAATTAGGAGGAACCTAGAATTAGAGTCTTATGGGCAAGGACACTATTGCTGATTTACTAACCTCTATAAGAAACGCAGACATGAGTAAAAAAGGAACTGTTCGAGTAGTATCTACAAATATTACCGAAAACATTGTTAAAATACTTCTACGAGAGGGTTTTATTGAAAGTGTTCGGAAACATCAAGAAAGTAACAGATATTTCTTGGTTTCAACTTTACGACATCAAAAGAGAAGGACTAGAAAAGGAATATATAGAACTAGAACCTTTTTAAAGCGTATCAGCCGACCTGGCTTACGAATTTATGCTAACTATCAAGGAATTCCTAAGGTTTTGGGCGGAATGGGAATTGCTATTCTTTCTACTTCTCAAGGTATAATGACAGATCGAGAAGCTCGACTAAAGAGAATTGGGGGAGAAGTCTTATGTTATATATGGTAATGGCCCCGCCTATAGTATCCGAATTCTATCTCGAACTTCCTATTTTGAAAATGCAAATAGAAAAATAAGAGAAAAAAATATGACAGAAAAAAAAAATAGGAGAGAAAAAAAAAACCCGAGAGAAGCAAAAGTTACTTTCGAAGGTTTAGTTACGGAAGCCCTACCCAACGGAATGTTCCGAGTTCGCTTAGAGAATGACACCATCATCCTGGGCTATATTTCAGGAAAAATCCGGTCGAGTTCTATACGAATACTGATGGGAGATAGGGTCAAAATTGAAGTAAGTCGTTATGATTCAAGCAAAGGGCGTATAATTTATAGACTTCCCCATAAGGATTCGAAGCGTACCGAAGACTCGAAGGATACTGAAGATTTAAAGGATACCAAAGATTCAAAGGATTAGCTTTTTATAGGATAATAAATTCCAAATTTAAAAATTTAAGTGAAGAAGCTTATTTTTTCCCAAAAAGTAGATTCATAGTTTAATAAAGGAATACCTAAATATGAAAATAAGAGCTTCCGTTCGTAAAATTTGTACAAAATGTCGACTGATTCGTAGGCGTGGTCGAATTAGAGTCATTTGTTCCAATCCGAAGCATAAACAAAGACAGGGGTAATCTTTCGAAAAAGGAGCTTTCCTTTCTAAAAAGTAAAAAAAAAGTACCCAGAGAAATGTACAAATTCCTAATCAAAGAATGAAAGTAAAGGATATATTTAACCCTGAAACGGATATCTTTGTATCTTTTTTTCTTTTTGTTATTTCTAACTCATATTTATGAGATAATAAAATATGACAAAAGCTATACCAAAAATAGGTTCACGTAAGAAAGTGCGTATTGGTTTGCGTAGGAATGCCCGTTTTAGTTTACGGAAAAGTGCACGGAGAATAACAAAAGGGGTTATTCATGTTCAAGCCAGTTTCAAC